CTCAATACAATTTTTTTCAAATTCATTACAATATCATAGACCGGTTCTTCGACACCCCATATTCTAGAATATTCATGGGGTACGTCCAGCAATTTTACATACGTGATATATGTTCCTTCTAGTTCTGTAAGCAAAGCTTTTCTCATCACACTGCCTATTAAGTCAGCCTGGCCTACCAAAAGTGGAGCCAGAAAAAAGCGTCCATAATGAAGACGTGCATTGTCTTCTCTTAATTCAGCGCACCTCCACTGTGTTTCTCGAGTAGATACTCGTACTATTTCGTATATCATAGGTTGACTACCTCCTAATGTTTTATTTTAAAGAACAAATTTGTTTGTTATATACGTCTTTTTTTCGGGGGCCTACAGCCATTATGTGCCATAGGCGTTACATCCCGTACAAAAGTACATCGTATACTACTTCGACGAATAGCTTGTAATGCTGCGTCTCTTCCGAGACCGGGACCTTTTATCATGACTCCTGCTCGTTGCATACCGTGATCTATTACTGGACCAATAGCATCTTCTGTTGCAGTTCGAGCGGCAAAGGGTGTCCCTTTTCTCGTACCCTTGAATCCACAAGTACCGGCCGAGGACCAGGAAACCACCCGACCCCGTAGATCTGTAACCGTGACAATGATATTATGGAAACTCGCTTGAACATGAATAACTCCCTTTGGTATTCTACCTACAATCTTACGTAAACTAATACGTACATTCCTGCGTGAACCAATACGTACATTCCTACGTGAACTAATACGTACATTCCTACGTGAACCAGTTCTCGGTATAGCTTTTGGCATATTGTATCATCTCCTAAATATGAGTCAGAAATATATGGATATATCCATTTCATGTCAAAACAGATTCCTTATTTGTACATTGAGCCTTTTTTTTAGCGTGTCTGATTATACTTGTTTTTGTTTATGTCATTATACTTGTCTTTGTTTATGTCTCGGGTTGGAACAAATTATTCTAAGGCGCCCCCCCCTACGGATTAGTCGACATTTTTGACAAATTTTACGAACGGAAGCTCTTATTTTCATATTTGTCATTCCTTATCTTAATTCTGAATCTACTTCTTCTTGGTAGAAAATAAGTTTCTTGAAATTTTGCATCTCGAATCGTATTGAATAAAAACCAGCTAATCTTTCGAATCCTCGTTTTCGTTGTCGAGTCGAGAAATTATACGTCCTCTGGTTGAATCATAACGACTTATTTCAATTTTGACTTTGTCTCCTGGCAGTATTCTTATAGAACTTTGACGGATCTTTCCTGAAACATAACCTAGAACCAGATCTTCATTATCTAACCAAACCCGGAACATGCCATTGGGAAGCGATTCAGTAATTAAACCTTCGTGAATCCATTTTTGTTCTGTCATTGCAGGTAAAGCCCCCTTGAAGTATCAACTAATGGAAGAGAAACGATATTAGACAACTCACCCTCTTTCTTTTTTTTTTTATAAATAGGAAGAGGTTTCGGATCCCATTTGGATATTAAAATGATTACCATATATAACATAAAATTTCTCCGCCAATTCCTTCTAGTCGAGCCTCCCGGTCTGTCATTATACCTCGAGAAGTAGAAAGAATTACAATCCCTGTCCCACCTAAAATTCTAGGAATTTCTTGAGAGTAAGAATAGATTCGTAGACTGGGCCGACTGATCCGTTTTAAATTGAAAAATTTTCTATAGGGTTTTTTCCTATTCCTTCTATGTCGCAGGGTTACAACCAAAAAATATTTGTTTTTTTCTCGATATTTTCTGACGTTTTCGATAAAACCTTCTTGGAAAAGTATTTTAACAATATTTTCGGTAATATTAGTAGATGCTATGCGAATAACTCTTTTTCTAGCCATATCAGCATTTCGTATAGAGGTTATTATCTCAGCAATAGTGTCTGTACCCATCATGAACTAAAATTATTGGTGTCTTGAAATTGGATATAATTAACATGTTTTTCTTTATTTTATTGGTTTTTTTATTGGTTTATGAATATGAATTTTTCAAGGTATATGCCTATGAATTAATCTAGTTCTTAATCTATTTCTTTCAAATACCCCAAAGATATCACAATTACCCCAAAGATATCACAATCGAACTTTATTTTATAATACCTCGGGAGCTAATGAAACTATTTTAGTAAAATTGAATTCTTTCAATTCCTCGGGGATTGCACCAATAATTCGACTTCCTTTTGGATTTCCTTTTTGATCAATCACAACTGCAGCATTGTCATCATATCGTATTATCATACCGCTGTCACGTTTAAGTTCTTTACAGGTACGGACAATTACAGCTCTGACTACTTCAGATTTTTCTAGGCGCATTTTTGGGGCTGCTTCTTTGATCACAGCAACAATAACGTCACCAATATAAGCATAGCGACGATTACTAGCTCCTATGATTCGAATACACATCAATTCTCGAGCCCCGCTGTTATCCGCTACATTTAAATGGGTCTGATGTTGAATCATATCAATTTTTTAGTCTATTCTCCCAATGCAAAGGATAAAGAAAATAAAAGAAATATTGTTTGTCCAAAAAAAGAAACCTGCGGTTTTGTTTCATCCCCGAGACTCATTTCTGTCGGTTCTACATTTTTATCTCGAAATAATTAATTGAGTTCGTATAGGCATTTTGGATGCTGCTAGTAAAATAGCTCTTCTGGCTCGATTTTCGGCTACTCCACCCATTTCATATAGTATTCGCCCCGGTTTAACAACAGCTACCCAATATTCAGGGGATCCTTTCCCCGAACCCATACGTGTTTCAGCAGGTCTTACTGTAACTGGTTTGTCTGGAAATACACGGACCCATATTTTTCCACCACGGCGTGCATTTCGTGTCATTGCTCGTCGACCTGCTTCGATTTGTCTAGATGTCATCCAAGCAGGTTCAAGTGCCTGAAGAGCATATTTACCGAAACAAATATGATTACCTCGATAAGATCTTCCCTTCATTCTTCCTCTATGTTGTTTACGGAATCTAGTTCTTTTGGGGTTATAGTTGATGGTTGTTTCGGAATTCCATCTCTACTACAGAACTGGACGTGAGAGTTTCTTCTCATCCAGCTCCTCGCGAATAAAAGGATTCAAAATGGAATTTCAATTAATTTGAATAGATATTAGAACATTTTTCTATTTTTATAAATTATTTTATAAATAATAGTTTTTTTTTTCTAACGTTCTAATTCATCTTTATTTTATTTTGTCCTTTATCCAAGTTTACCAATTCAAATTCAAAAAAAAAAAGAAAGTTTTCGCGGGCGAATATTTACTCTTGCAATCTCTATTTCAGTCGTAGCGCTTGTTCGTGACTTCTCAGAATAGATGAATTGATTTCCGGTTCATTTCGCCATCCCGACTAGTGAATCAGTAAGATTCATTTGTTCAATAAAATCTTTTGCAGTCACAGGTCCCATCGTTCCCACCGCTTCGTATTTAATGGTTAGGTCAGAATTTTACAACGGAGCTCATAATCCAATTTATTCTTGAGTCAACCTTCTTAGTCTTTATTGGCTCGAAGCTCTTGATTTTTTTCTTCTATAAGAAGGATTCTTTTAATATTTCATTATAGATGAATCAATTAGTATTGATGCTTTATTACACTGTCTTTTATGAGATGACTCATAGACCTTACATATTGGATTTCTATATCATTGATATTCTTTTTCTCTCTTTCTCTCATCCTTCCATTTATCCACACCTTTCTTCTGTATTTTGCTTTAAACTTAGAATTAAAGTTTAGTCAAAAGAAACTTCAGTTGCTACATAGATATGACCGATTTATCATATCTTGACTGCTTCTTTAGATCCAGATAATACGAAGTGATGAGTTGGTTTTCATACTACCGGGTTGGTCTTTTTTTAATCCTAACCCTAAAAAAAACCAACGAGTCACACACTAAGCATCTAATCTTTCGAATAGCAATTATATCAAAAGGTTCATCGAATTTTTATTCAACCCTATAGAATTAAGAATTAGTTTGATTGGCCGGAAAAAGAATGACCGAGTTTCCCTTTTTTTGTTCAATCAATCGATAGAAGGGAAAAACAATGAAAGTTTTTTTATTCCTTTCCCTTGTCTATAAAAATCCAAATTTTCATGCCGAATACGCCATAGATAGTCCTAATTGTATAGGAACAATAATCAATTTTAGCTCGAACGGTTTGTAGGGGAACTCTACCCTTTCTGATCCATTCGACACGTGCCATTTCGTTTCCGCCGATACGCCCTGAAATTTGTACTTGAATTCCTTTTGTATCTGCTTCTTTAGTTAATTCAATAGCCCTTTTTATTGCTTTTCGAAATGAAACTCTATTCTTGAATTGTGAGGCTATAAATTCTGCAAGAATATTAGGGTTTGCATAAGGTTTTGTAATTTTTGTGATAGAAATCTTAAATTTTTGGTTCACATAATGAAATTCTTTTTGTAGATTCATCTGTAATTCTTTGATTTCTCGCGGTTTTTTTCCTTTTAATAACTTTGGGAGTCCCGTAAAGATTATGACCTTGATCAAATCGATTCTTTTTTGAATTTCTATACGGAGAATTTCCTCGTTGACGGGGGATATTTTCATATTCTTTTGTACATAAGTTTTGATAAAATCTCGTATTTTTTGATCTTCTTGTAGACCCTCAGGATAATTTTTTGGTTGTGCAAACCAAAGGGAATGAGGACTTTGGGTTGTACCAAGTCGGAAACCGAGTGGATTTATTTTTTGTCCCATACTAACCCACTACTATAGACATTATCATATACCATAGTTGTCTTTTTCGATTTAGGGTTTTCAAACGAATATAGATCTTCATATTCATATTCATCTAAAGATACATCTTTCACTACAATAGTTATATGGCAGGTACTTCTTTTTATCACATAACTACGTCCTCGAGCTCGAGGTTTTAATTTCTTCGCGGTAGTACCTTCGTTAACCTCAGCTTTACTAATTACTAAATTGGCTTTGTCGGACCCCAGATTGTAACTAGCATTTG